GCTAGCGTAGCTTAACACAAAGCATAGCACTGAAAATGCTAGGATGGGTCCTAAAAAACCCCGCACGCACAAAGGCATGGTCCCAACCTTTCTATCAGCCTTAACCAAAATTACACATGCAAGTATCCGCAGCCCTGTGAGTACGCCCTCACCCTCCAACCCGAAGACAAGGAGCAGGTATCAGGAACAAACACTTTAGCCCAAGACGCCTAGCTAAGCCACACCCCCAAGGGAACCCAGCAGTGATAAACATTAAGCCATGGGTGAAAACCCGACTTAGTTAAGGTTAAGAGGGCCAGTAAAATTCGTGCCAGCAACCGCGGTTAAACGAATAGCCCTAGTTGATAGCATCACGGCGTAAAGGGTGGTTAGGAGAAACAAATAATAAAGTTAAATGACCCCTTGGCTGTCATACGCTTCTAGGAGTCCGAAGCCCAAACACGAAAGTTACTTTAACAAAACTATCCGACCCCACGAAAACTGAGAAACAAACTGGGATTAGATACCCCACTATGCTCAGTCGTAAACAAAGACATACATATACAATAATGTCCGCCAGGGTATTACGAGCATCAGCTTAAAATCCAAAGGACCTGACGGTGCCTTAGACCCCCCTAGAGGAGCCTGTTCTAGAACCGATAATCCCCGTTAAACCTCACCATTTCTGGCCAACCCAGCCTATATACCACCGTCGCCAGCTTACCCTATGAGGGAACAAAAGTAAGCAAAAAGAGCACTGCCCAAAACGTCAGGTCAAGGTGTAGCGAACGAAATGGGAAGAAATGGGCTACATTTTCTACAACAGAATATTACGAACACGCAATATGAAACTAATGCTTGAAGGAGGATTTAGTAGTAAAAAGGAAATAGAGTGTCCTTTTGAACCCGGCCCTGAGGCACGTACACACCGCCCGTCACTCTCTCCCGTCATCAGCGCATACAACCTACTTAACACAAAAGCACCGACAAGGGGAGGCAAGTCGTAACAAGGTAAGTGTACCGGAAGGTGCACTTGGACAAACCCAGAGTGTAGCTAAATAGCCCAGCGTCCCATTTACACCGTGAAGAAATCCGTGCAAATCGGATCGCTCTGAGCCAAACAACTAGCTTAACCACCAAAACAACTCCACACCATAAATAACCAAGATTTAACCCAAAATCAATTAACTAAAACATTCTTAACCTTAGTATGGGAGACAGAAAGGGCCCCACCTTTAAAGCTATAGAAAAAGTACCGCAAGGAAACGTTGAAAGAGAAATGAAATAACCCATACAAGCCACAAAAACCAAAGACTAAATCTTGTACCTTTTGCATCATGATTTAGCAAGTCCACCCAAGCAAAGAGACCTTCAGTTTGAGACCCCGAAACCAAGTGAGCTACCCCGAGACAGCCTATATAAAATTAGGGCTAACCCATCTCTGTGGCAAAAGAGTGGAGAGAGCTCTGGGTAGAGGTGACAGACCTATCGAACTTGGTGATAGCTGGTTGCCTAGAAAATGAATATAAGTTCAGCCTCGCACACCCCAAGTCAATAAAATACACCAAAAAGACAAATGAGAAATATGCGAGAGTTAGTTTAAGGAGGTACAGCCCCTAAAACAAAGGATACAACCTTAACAGGAGAATAAAGATTATAATACTAAAAACACATCATCCCAGTGGGCCTAAAAGCAGCCACCTAAACAGAAAGCGTCAAAGCTCGAATAAATAAAAGTTAATTATACCAATAAACAATCTCACTTCCCCAAATATACTAGGCCGCTCCATGCAACCATGGAAGAGATCATGCTAAAATGAGTAACAAGAAGAACCCAACCTTCTCCAAGCACAAGTGTAAGTCAGATCGGACCAACCACTGACAATTAACGAACCCAAACAAAGAGGGTAATATGAATAACACAACAACCAAGAAAACCACACAACCCAAAATCGTTATTCCCACACTGGAGTGCAACAAGGAAAGACTAAAAGAAAAGGAAGGAACTCGGCAAACCCAAGCCTCGCCTGTTTACCAAAAACATCGCCTCCTGCAATATCTAGTATAGGAGGTCCAGCCTGCCCAGTGACTACAAGTTCAACGGCCGCGGTATTTTAACCGTGCAAAGGTAGCGCAATCACTAGTCCTCTAATTAAGGACCTGTATGAATGGTTAGACGAGGGCTTAACTGTCTCCCTTTTCCAGTCAGTGAAATTGATCTATCCGTGCAGAAGCGGGTATAACAACACAAGACGAGAAGACCCTTTGGAGCTTAAGGTACAAGAATCAATTATACTAAACAAACTTCAATAAAGTCCTTAAACCTAATAAAAATGAAACTCTACCTTCGGTTGGGGCGACCACGGAGAAAAAAATAACCTCCAAGTGGACTGGACAGCATCCAAAACCAAGAAAAACAACTCTAAGTAACAGAACATCTGACCAAAAATGATCCGGCCACAAGCCGATCAACGAACCAAGTTACCCAAGGGATAACAGCGCAATCCTCTTCCAGAGTTCATATCGACGAGAGGGTTTACGACCTCGATGTTGGATCAGGACATCCTAATGGTGCAGCCGCTATTAAGGGTTCGTTTGTTCAACGATCAAAGTCCTACGTGATCTGAGTTCAGACCGGAGCAATCCAGGTCAGTTTCTATCTGTGATGCTACTTTTCCTAGTACGAAAGGATCGGAAAAAGAGGGGCCCACCCCACAAGCGCGCCCCTCCCCAATTTAATGAATCCAAATAAATTAAACAATGGGAAAGCATAAACCAATTTCCAAAACAAGGAGTTGCTAGGGTGGCAGAGCTTGGTTACTGCAAAAGGTCTAAGCCCTTTGAACAGGGGTTCAAATCCTCTCCCTAGCTAATGCTTAATACACTAATAAATCACCTAATCAACCCCCTAATCTACATTGTATTCGTTTTACTAGCAGTAGCCTTTCTAACCCTAGTCGAACGAAAAGTACTAGGATATATACAACTCCGAAAAGGCCCAAACGTAGTAGGACCTTACGGCACAATCCAACCAATCGCCGACGGCATTAAACTATTTATTAAAGAACCAATCCGCCCATCATCATCATCACCCATTTTATTCCTAATTACACCCATCCTTGCACTAACCCTGGCCATAATATTATGAGCACCAATACCCCTACCGCACGCAATAACAAACCTAAACCTAGGCATGCTATTTATCCTAGCCCTATCAAGCCTAGCAGTATACTCAATTCTAGGGTCAGGATGGGCCTCAAACTCAAAATACGCACTAGTTGGAGCCCTGCGAGCTGTAGCCCAAACAATTTCATACGAGGTAAGCCTAGGACTAATCGTACTGTCTATTATAATCTTCTCCGGAGGCTACTCCCTACAAACCCTAAGCACTGCACAAGAAAAAATCTGATTACTAATCCCAGCCTGACCACTAGCCACAATATGATACATCTCAACCCTGGCAGAAACCAACCGAGCACCATTTGACCTAACAGAAGGAGAATCAGAGCTAGTATCAGGATTTAATGTAGAATACGCAGGAGGACCATTCGCACTGTTCTTTCTAGCCGAATACGCCAACATTCTACTAATAAACACCCTATCAGCAGTCCTATTCCTAGGAACATCCTACCTACCAGACACCCCAGAACTATCAACAATCCTCATCATAACAAAAACCGCCCTATTAGCTGCAATATTCCTATGAGTGCGAGCATCCTACCCACGATTCCGATATGATCGACTTATACACCTAATTTGAAAAAACTTCCTCCCAATTACATTAGCCTTCGTCCTGTGACACACATCTTTACCAATCGCACTAGCAAGCCTACCACCACAACTATAACCAAAGAACTGTGCCCGAATGCCTAGGGGCCACTTTGATAGAGTGAACCACAGGGGTTAAATCCCCCTCAGTTCTTAGAAAGAAAGGATTTGAACCTATGCCAAAGAGATCAAAACTCTTAGTGCTTCCTCTACACCACCTTCTAAGATAGGGTCAGCTAAATAAGCTTTCGGGCCCATACCCCGAAAATGATGGTTAAACCCCATCCCCTATCAATGAATCCATACGTACTAGCAATTCTACTATTCAGCCTAGGACTAGGTACCACCATAACATTTTCTAGTTCACACTGATTACTTGCCTGAATAGGACTAGAAATTAATACACTAGCTATCACCCCTCTAATAGCCCAACAACACCACCCACGAGCAGTAGAAGCAACCACAAAATATTTCCTCATCCAAGCCACGGCAGCAGCAATAATCTTATTTGCAAGCACTACAAATGCCTGACTCATAGGAGAATGAAATATTAATAACGTATCTAACCCAATCACCAATATAATAATTATTTCTGCACTAGCACTAAAAATTGGACTGGCGCCAGCCCATTTCTGACTACCAGAAGTTTTACAAGGACTAAACCTATTAACGGGACTAATCCTATCCACATGACAAAAACTAGCTCCATTCGCCCTAATTATTCAAGTAGCCCAAAACACCAACCCAACCCTTCTAACACTACTAGGAATTTTATCAACACTAGTGGGAGGATGAGGAGGCCTAAACCAAACCCAACTACGAAAAATCCTAGCCTACTCATCAATCGCCCACATAGGATGAATAATAATCATTATCCACTACGCCCCACAACTTACCATAATTGCCCTAATTACCTACATCTTTATAACATCTGCAGCATTCCTCACCCTAAAAACACTAAACACAACAAAAATTAACACACTCTCAACAGCTTGATCAAAAAACCCAACTCTAACAGCAATTACCCCCCTTATCTTACTATCACTAGGCGGCCTCCCGCCAATAACCGGCTTCGCACCAAAATGACTCATCATCCAAGAATTAACAAAACAAAACCTCCCTCTTACAGCCACAATCATAGTTTTAACCGCCCTGCTAAGCCTATACTTCTACCTACGACTATGCTACACAGCAACACTAACCATCAACCCCAATACAATCAACGCAACCACCCCCTGACGAACTAAGACAACCATAAACCTCCTACCCCTAACACTAACAATTACTATTACCTTAGGGCTCCTACCACTAACCCCAACCATCCTAGCACTAACCACCTGAGGGCTTAGGATAAACAAACAAACCAAGAGCCTTCAAAGCTCTAAACAGAAGTGAGAACCTTCTAGCCCTCGAAATAGGACCTACAGATATTACTCCGCATCTTCTAAGTGCAAATCAAACATTTTAATTAAACTAAGGCCCCTTCTAGATGGGAAGGCCTTGATCCTACAAACTCTTAGTTAACAGCTAAGCGCTCAAACCAGCGAGCATCCATCTACTTTTCCCGCCTGCCGAATCCCTAAAGGCGGGAAAAGCCCCGGCAGACTTCTAATCTGCAACCCTAGATTTGCAATCTAATATGTAATTACACCACAAGGCCTTGATAGAAAAAGGACTTAAACCTCTGTACACGGTGCTACAAACCGCCGCCTAACACTCGGCCACTCTACCTGTGATAATCACGCGTTGACTCTTCTCTACTAACCACAAAGACATTGGCACCCTTTATCTCGTATTTGGTGCCTGAGCCGGAATAGTTGGAACCGCCCTTAGTCTTCTCATTCGTGCTGAACTCAGCCAACCAGGATCACTTTTAGGGGACGATCAAATCTATAATGTAATTGTAACTGCCCATGCCTTCGTAATGATTTTCTTTATAGTTATGCCAATACTGATCGGGGGATTTGGAAACTGATTAGTCCCACTAATAATCGGGGCACCAGACATGGCATTCCCACGAATAAACAATATAAGCTTCTGACTTCTTCCACCATCATTTCTCCTACTATTAGCCTCTTCTGGCGTTGAGGCCGGAGCCGGAACAGGGTGAACAGTGTACCCGCCACTCGCAGGTAACCTTGCCCACGCAGGAGCATCAGTAGACCTAACAATTTTTTCACTCCACTTGGCAGGTGTATCATCAATTCTAGGGGCTATTAATTTTATTACAACAATTATTAACATAAAACCCCCAGCTATCACTCAATACCAAACCCCCCTATTTGTATGAGCAGTACTAGTTACGGCTGTCCTACTACTCTTATCGCTACCTGTACTAGCCGCTGGAATTACAATACTTCTTACAGACCGAAACCTTAATACTACATTCTTCGACCCAGCCGGCGGAGGAGACCCAATTCTATATCAACACCTATTTTGATTCTTTGGTCACCCAGAAGTTTATATTCTTATTTTACCAGGGTTCGGGATCATCTCCCACGTTGTAGCTTACTATGCAGGAAAAAAAGAACCATTCGGGTACATGGGTATAGTCTGAGCTATAATGGCCATTGGCCTTTTAGGGTTCATCGTATGAGCCCACCACATGTTTACCGTTGGAATAGACGTAGACACCCGAGCATACTTTACATCCGCAACAATAATTATCGCCATCCCAACAGGTGTAAAAGTATTTAGCTGACTAGCTACACTTCACGGGGGTTCTATTAAATGAGAAACACCTATACTATGAGCACTAGGGTTTATTTTCCTATTCACAGTGGGTGGACTAACAGGAATTATTTTAGCTAACTCCTCACTAGATATTGTACTTCATGACACTTATTATGTCGTTGCACACTTCCACTATGTACTATCAATAGGTGCCGTATTCGCCATTATAGCAGGCTTCGTCCACTGATTCCCACTATTTACAGGCTACACCCTAAGCAGTGCCTGAACAAAGATCCATTTCGGGGTAATGTTTATTGGTGTAAATCTTACATTCTTCCCCCAGCACTTCCTCGGATTAGCAGGCATGCCACGACGATACTCTGACTACCCAGATGCCTACGCCCTATGAAACACAGTATCATCAATTGGATCGCTAATTTCTCTAGTAGCAGTAATCATATTCCTATTTATTATCTGAGAAGCCTTCGCCGCTAAACGAGAAGTATTATCTATTGAACTAACCTCAACAAATGCAGAGTGACTTCATGGATGCCCTCCACCTTACCACACATTTGAAGAACCAGCATTTGTTATAACCCAACCAAACTAACGAGAAAGGAGGGAATTGAACCCCCATATACTGGTTTCAAGCCAGTCACATAACCACTCTGTCACTTTCTTAGAGATATTAGTAAAATAAATTACATCACCTTGTCAAGGTAAAATTATGGGTTAAACCCCCATATATCTCTAAATTATGGCACACCCCACCCAACTAGGATTCCAAGATGCAGCATCACCTGCTATAGAAGAGCTTCTCGGCTTTCATGACCATGCCCTAATAATTGTATTTTTAATTAGCACCTTAGTACTTTACATTATTGTTGCTATAGTATCAACCAAACTAACTAATAAGTTTATCCTGGACTCCCAAGAAATCGAAATTGTATGAACAGTCCTACCAGCCATTATTCTAATTTTAATTGCCCTTCCATCCCTCCGAATTTTATACCTTATAGACGAAATTAATGATCCACACGTAACAGTAAAAGCCATGGGACATCAGTGATACTGAAGTTACGAATATACAGACTATGAAAACCTAGGATTCGATTCATATATAGTACCTACCCAAGACTTAACACCAGGAGGGTTCCGACTATTAGAGACTGACCACCGAATGGTAATTCCCAAAGAATCCCCAATCCGCATTTTAGTATCTGCCGAAGATGTCCTCCACTCTTGAGCAGTCCCATCACTAGGTGTTAAAATAGACGCAGTACCAGGACGACTTAATCAGGCTGCCTTTATTGTCTCACGACCTGGTGTATTTTATGGACAATGCTCTGAAATCTGCGGGGCCAACCACAGCTTTATACCAATTGTAGTTGAAGCAGTACCCCTAGAAAATTTTGAAAAATGATCTTCATTAATACTAGAGGACGCCTCACTAAAAAGCTAAAATCGAACAAGCGTTGGCCTTTTAAGCCAAACCCTGGTGATTAACGACCACCTTTAGTGAACATGCCCCAATTGAACCCACTTCCATGGTTTACAATCCTAGTCTTTTCATGAATCGTTCTTCTCACCGTTACCCCAACTAAAGTTCTAGATCACATTCAGCCGAATGAGTTTATTTTACTAGACGTCAAAAAATACCAAAACCTTAATTGAATCTGACTATGATAATTAGCCTCTTCGATCAATTTGCAAGCCCACAACTCATTGGTATCTCACTAGTCTTCATTGCATTATTAGTACCTCTACTCTTCCCAAACTCATTCCCACGATTTAACAACAACCGATTCTTTACAACTCAATCATGATTGATTAACAAATTCGCCGGCCAACTAATAGCCCCCCTAAACATTGGCGGACACAAATGAGCCCTTTTATTTACCTCACTGATACTATATCTTATCGCGATAAACATACTTGGACTACTTCCATACACTTTCACACCTACAACACAACTATCAATAAATATAGGATTTGCAGTACCACTATGACTTGCCACCGTAATTATTGGCATGCTAAATCAACCAACATCTTCTCTAGGTCATCTTCTACCAGAAGGAACACCAACCCTCCTAATTCCAGTTCTAGTAATTATTGAAACAATTAGCTTATTTATCCGACCACTAGCCCTAGGTGTTCGGCTTACAGCCAATCTAACCGCAGGCCACCTACTTATTCAACTTATCTCAATAGCCGTACTTGTCTTACTACCTATAATGCCAACAGTAGCATTTCTGACCACTACAATTCTTGTTATACTCACACTCCTAGAGGTCGCAGTAGCTATAATTCAAGCCTATGTTTTCATCCTGCTATTAAGCCTATATCTTCAAGAAAACACCTAATGGCCCACCAAGCACACGCATACCACATAGTTGACCCAAGCCCATGACCACTAACAGGAGCTGTCGGCGCCCTACTAATAACATCTGGCCTAGCAATCTGATTCCACTTTCACTCAATAACACTTATTGTCCTTGGACTAACCCTACTAATCCTCACCATGATTCAATGATGACGAGACATTATCCGAGAGGGGACATTTCAAGGCCACCACACACCACCCGTACAAAAAGGACTTCGATATGGAATAATTCTCTTTATTACCTCCGAAGTGTTCTTTTTCCTAGGCTTTTTCTGAGCCTTCTATCACTCAAGCCTAGCCCCCACGCCCGAGCTAGGAGGATGCTGACCACCAACAGGAATCATCACTTTAGACCCATTTGAAGTCCCCCTACTTAATACAGCTGTCCTATTGGCATCTGGGGTAACAGTAACATGAGCCCACCACAGCATTATAGAGGGGGAACGAAAACAAGCTATTCAATCTCTCGCACTAACAATCCTCCTGGGGTTATACTTTACGGCCCTTCAAGCAATAGAATACTATGAAGCACCATTCACCATCGCAGATGGTGTATACGGGTCAACATTCTTTGTAGCTACAGGATTCCACGGACTACACGTCATTATTGGGTCAACCTTCCTAGCTGTGTGCTTCCTACGTCAAATCCAATACCACTTTACATCAGAACATCACTTCGGTTTTGAGGCCGCAGCATGATACTGACACTTTGTCGACGTAGTCTGATTATTCCTATATGTATCTATCTACTGATGAGGCTCATAATCTTTTTAGTATAAACCCATTATAAGTGACTTCCAATCACTCGATCCAGGTTAAACTCCGGGGAAAGATAATGAACCTTATCATAACTATTATTATAATTACACTAATTGTACCATCAATCCTAGCATTCATCTCATTCTGACTTCCCCAAATAGACCCGGACACAGAAAAACTATCACCCTATGAATGCGGGTTTGACCCGCTAGGCTCTGCCCGACTTCCATTTTCACTGCAATTTTTCCTGGTGGCAATCCTATTCCTCCTATTCGACCTGGAAATCGCCCTACTCCTCCCCCTCCCATGGGGAGACCAACTTTATAATCCAACCGAAACACTCTTCTGAGCCACAACAATCCTAATTCTACTCACCCTGGGACTAATTTATGAATGAGCCCAAGGAGGTCTAGAATGAGCAGAATAGGGGGCTAGTCCAAAATAAGACCTCTGATTTCGGCTCAGAAAATCGTGGTTAAACTCCACGGCCCCCTTATGACACCAGTACATTTTAGCTTCACATCGGCATTTACCTTAGGACTAATAGGACTAACATTCAACCGCATACACCTGCTCTCAGCACTTTTATGTTTAGAGGGAATAATATTATCCTTATTCATTGCACTAGCCCTATGGGCACTCCAATTTGAATCAACAGGTTTCTCCTCCACCCCAATACTACTACTAGCCTTCTCAGCCTGTGAAGCAAGCACAGGACTTGCACTACTAGTAGCCACTGCCCGAACCCATGGAACAGACCACCTACAAAACCTCAACCTCCTACAATGCTAAAAGTACTAATCCCAACCATTATACTATTTCCCACAATTTGACTCACCCCCGCAAAACTTCTTTGAACAACTACAACAATACACAGCTCCCTAATTGCTTTAATCAGCCTATCATGATTAAAATGAACATCAGAAACAGGGTGAGCCACCTCCAACACGTACATGGCTACAGACCCATTATCAACCCCCTTCCTAACATTAACATGCTGGCTACTCCCACTAATAATCCTAGCTAGCCAAAACCATATTAACCCAGAACCAATCAACCGCCAACGCCTATATATTTCATTACTTGCATCCCTTCAAACCTTCCTAATTATAGCATTCGGTGCCACAGAAATCATTATATTTTACATTATATTTGAAGCCACATTAATTCCAACCCTAATTATCATTACCCGATGAGGAAACCAAGCTGAACGCCTAAACGCAGGAATCTACTTTTTATTCTACACACTTGCAGGTTCTTTACCTCTCTTAATCGCGCTTCTACTCCTCCAACAAACCACCGGAACACTATCCATACTAATTCTTCAATATGCACAACCAATTGCACTAGACTCCTGAGGCCATAAAATTTGATGAGCCGGCTGCCTAATCGCATTCCTAGTAAAAATACCACTCTACGGAGTACACTTATGATTACCAAAAGCACATGTTGAAGCCCCAGTAGCAGGGTCTATAGTACTAGCAGCAATTCTACTAAAACTAGGGGGCTATGGCATAATACGAATAATAATTGTACTAGACGCATTCAATAAGGAACTAACATACCCATTTATTATCTTAGCCCTATGAGGAATCATTATAACAGGGTCAATCTGCTTACGACAAACAGACCTCAAATCTTTAATTGCTTACTCATCTGTAAGCCACATAGGCTTGGTAGCAGGAGGAATTCTAATTCAAACCACATGAGGATTCTCAGGGGCAATCGCCCTTATAATTGCCCATGGACTAACATCCTCAATACTATTCTGCCTGGCCAATACAACATATGAACGAGTTCACAGCCGAACCATAATTCTAATTCGAGGGCTACAAATAATCTTCCCACTTGCAGCAATATGATGATTCATTGCCAACCTAGCTAATCTAGCACTCCCACCCCTACCAAATCTAGTAGGGGAATTGACAATTATCACAACAATATTCAACTGATCCCCATGAACCATCGCACTTACAGGAATAGGGACACTGATTACAGCAAGCTACTCCCTATACATATTCCTAATAACACAACGAGGTCAGGCACCAAGCCACATTACAAACCTACCACCTTACCACACCCGAGAACACCTATTAATAGCCCTCCACCTAATCCCCATCATCCTACTAGTAGTAAAACCAGAACTCCTGCTGGGCTGATGTTATTAGTAAGTTTAGTTTAACCAAAACTTTAGATCGTGACTCTAACAACAGGAGTTAAAACCTCCTATCTTACCGAGAAAGAAAGAAAATAATAAGTTCTGCTAATACTTATAAACCATGGTTAAACTCCACGGCTTCCTCGCCACTTCCAAAGGATAATAGTGTATCCACTGGTCTTAGGAACCAAAAATTCTTGGTGCAAATCCAAGTGGAAGTTATGACATACGTATTAACATCGCTTATACTCTTATCAATCACAACCTTAATCTACCCGCTACTAAAAACACTTAGCCCCAAACTAAAAAAGCCAAACCAACTAGCCACAGATATCAAAACCGCCACGAGCCACTCATTTTACATTAGCCTCACCGCGCTTATAATCTTTATTAACCAAGGAGTGGAAAATATCTCTACCAGTTGATACTGAACAAGTATTTTTACACTTGACATTTTCGTAGGCTTTAACTTTGACCACTACTCCCTTATCTTTACACCAGTCGCATTATTCGTTGCCTGATCAATTCTAGAATTTGCACTATGATACATACACGCAGACCCAGATAAAGACCGATTCTTTAAATACCTCCTCCTATTTCTTGTAGCCATAATTACCCTAGTCACAGCTAACAACATATTCCAACTATTTATTGGCTGAGAGGGGGTAGGAATTATGTCATTCCTCTTAATCGGGTGATGATCTGGACGAGCAGACGCTAACACATCAGCCCTTCAAGCCATTATTTACAACCGAGTAGGAGACATCGGATTTATCATAGCCATCGCATGATTTGCCACACAAATAAATACATGAAATATTCAAGAAATCCTTACAGAATCAGAAATACACAACTCAATAATCCCATTAGCAGGAATTATTTTAGCAGCCATAGGAAAATCAGCCCAATTCACACTCCACCCGTGACTCCCAGCAGCCATAGAAGGTCCAACACCCGTATCTGCCCTACTTCACTCCAGCACCATAGTTGTTGCTGGAATCTTCCTACTAGTTCGCCTTCACCCCTTAATACAAAACAATAGCACAGCACTAATAGCCTGCCTATACCTTGGCTTAGCAACAACACTATTCTCCGCTGCCTGCGCCCTAACTCAAAATGACATCAAAAAAATTGTAGCCTTCTCAACATCAAGTCAACTAGGACTTATAATAATAGCAATCGGACTAAACCAACCTCAACTAGCATTTTTCCACATCTGCACCCACGCCTTTTTTAAAGCTATATTATTCTTGTGCTCAGGTATAATTATTCACAAACTAAAAGACGAACAAGATATCCGAAAAATAGGGAATCTAATAACACTAATACCAACCACCACAACATACCTATTAATTGGTAATATAGCACTATCAGGAATTCCATTCCTAGCCGGCTTCTACTCAAAAGACGCCATTCTTGAATCCCTAGTCACATCCAAACTAAGCATCCTCACCATCATCCTCACACTTATCGCCGCATCATTCACCGCAGCCTATAGTTACCGACTAATATATCATGTAACCCTAGGACCAGGATTAATTAACCCCAAAATCATACCAACAGAAGACGCAATAACAGTACTTAAACCTATTAAACGACTTGCCTGAGGAAGCATTTTCATAGGATTTGTAATCTGACACAACATACTCCCCGAAAAAACACCAACACTAACAATACCTATATACCTTAAACTAACAGCTGTCGCAGTGATCGTCATTGGCTTCCTCACAGCAAAATGAATCTCCTCATTAAACGAAGAACAAATAATAAGCACACCAATAGCCGTGCTATTTTACTCATTCAACATACTAGGATACTGCCCTGCACTAATTCACCGACTCTTCCCAAAATTAAAACTAACTTTAGGCCACACAATCGGCACAACCCTAGACAAAGCATGACAAGTCCTATGAGTAGAAAAAATACTATGAACACTCACTGAAACTACCACATACCTAAACGACGCTCAACAGGCAAAAATTAAAACATACCTAACTATCTTCTCCATCTCCCTAACAACACTAATCCTAACATACTCCATCATCCTCTAAACTGACCGTAAGCTGCCACGATCTAAACCACGGGTTAACTCTAGTACAACAAACAACGTTAAAAGCAACATTCAAGCACAAATTACCAATATACCACCACCAAAAGAATAAACAACAGCTACACCACTTACATCATTACGCAATACAGAAAACTCTTTTAAACCATCAACAACCACCCAATAACCATCATACCACCCACCTCAAAAAAACCCAGCCACCAAACTTACCCCAAACAAATACACAAAAACATACTCTGCAACAGAACGACCACCCCAGGCCTCAGGAAAAGGCTCTGCAGCTAAAGCCGCTGAATAAGCAAACACTACAAGCATACCCCCAAGATAAATTAAAAAGAGAATTAAAGACAAAAAAGAGCCCCCACAATAAACTAAAACCCCACACCCCACACCAGCTGTAACTACTAAACCAACAGCCGCAAAATAAGGAGTTGGATTTGAAGCAACCGCAACAAGACCCACAACCAAGACTACTAATAATAAAGACATTGAGTATATCATAATTCCTGCTCGGACTTTAACCAAGATCAATGGCTTGAAGAACCACTGTAATTATTTTACTACAAGAACATATTTTTAATGGCAAGCCTACGCAAAACACATCCCCTAACTAAAATTGTTAACGACGCACTAATTGACCTACCGACACCAGCCAATATCTCGGCATGATGAAACTTTGGATCACTATTAGGACTATGCTTAATTACACAAATCCTAACAGGACTATTCCTAGCTATACACTACACCTCAGACATTTCAACTGCTTTTTCATCAGTAGTCCACATCTGCCGAGATGTAAATTATGGCTGACTAATCCGAAACATACATGCCAACGGAGCATCATTCTTCTTTATCTGCCTCTATATTCACATTGCCCGAGGCCTATACTACGGCTCATACCTGAACAAAGAAACTTGAAACATCGGAGTAGTCCTGTTCCTATTAGTTATAATGACAGCATTCGTAGGCTACGTACTCCCATGAGGACAAATATCATTTTGAGGTGCCACAGTAATTACAAACCTATTATCCGCAGTTCCATACGTAGGGGACATACTAGTACAATGAATTTGAGGAGGGTTCTCAGTAGACAACGCAACACTCACACGATTCTTCGCATTCCACTTCCTCCTACCATTTGTCGTTGTAGCCATAACAGTCCTCCACTTACTTTTCTTACACGAAACAGGATCAAACAACCCATTTGGCCTTAACTCAAACACAGACAAAATTTCTTTCCACCCTTACTTTTCATATAAAGACCTCTTAGGATTTCTAGTTATATTACTAGCCCTAGCACTCCTAGCATCATTCTCCCCTAACCTCCTAGGAGACCCAGAAAACTTCACCCCAGCCAACCCACTGGTCACACCACCACATATTAAACCAGAATGATACTTCCTATTTGCCTACGCAATCCTACGTTCAATTCCAAACAAACTAGGAGGAGTCCTTGCACTACTATTCTCCATTCTAGTATTACTAGTAGTACCACTCCTCCACACCTCAAAACAACGAGGAATAATATTCCGCCCACTTACCCAGTTCCTTTTTTGAACCCTTGTAGCAGACATAATCATCCTTACATGAATCGGAGGTATACCAGTAGAACACCCATTCATCATCATCGGACAAATTGCATCCGTGCTATACTTCTCACTATTCTTAATCCTATTTCCCCTAGCAGGATGACTAGAAAACAAAACACTAGATTAGGACTGCCTTAGTAGCTTAGTTCAAAGCATCGGTCTTGTAATCCGAGGATCGGAGGTTAAATTCCCCCCTAAGGCCACACCGCAACCAGAAAAGAAAGATTTCAACTCACACCCCTGACTCCCAAAGCCAGGATTCTAAACTAAACTATTTTCTGCGACGTATTATGTACGAATACATTAAGTATGGCCCATACTTACATGCTTGCAAACATATACCATGCTCTGACACACGTAATCGTATTAAAACATTACATGCACATGTGATGCATGTATTAGTACATATAATGTATGCGTTAAAGACATACTATGTATTATCACCATTTCACTATTTTAACCATAAAGCAAGTACTAACAATCAAGAAGATCATTCATAAATAAGACTCACAACAATTTATAATGTAATAATTATGAATGATAAGATCAAGGACATTTTTAAATAAGGGTTGTTATATATTAATTATTACTGGCATCTGATTCCTACTTCATGTACATCGCTTTAAGAGCCCTATTAGTGAGTGGTAAGCGGCATCTGATTAGTCAGTAGTGTCAAACATACATTTCATTACCCCCCATGCCTAGCATTCTTTTATATGCATGGGGTTTCTCTATTTGGTCTCCTTTCAATTTACATCTCAAGTGCAAATTCAAATGGTAAATAAGGTGGTACATTTTCCTTGTATGTGATAATATAAATCCATTCTTGGAAGACATAAGTTAAGACGCACTAACTTATAATTCAAGTGCATAACATATTTACCCTTCTTCAACATATTATGATAGTGATGCCCTCGGTTTTTGCGCGACAAACCCCCTTACCCCCTACGCCCTGCAAATCCTGCTATTCTTGCCAAACCCCTAAACTCAAGACAGGTTCGAGAACGTGCCAGTTAACAAGTTGTGATATGAGTCAACTATCGCATATATATATATGCACACTAAAATTTTTTCATTTTTAACAAAATTTTAATAACCTTTTTTCCCGGAGAAAAAATTACTAAAAATTTTAGGCACTAAAAATTCCAATATTTTTTTACTT